AAATAAAGCCCGAGGATTGGCATTCGATTGCCGTCATTTTATATGTATATGGTTACAATTATCTACGTTCCCAATGTGCCTATGATGTAGCACCAGGAGGACTGTTAGCCAGTGTCTATCATCTTACGAGAATAGAGTATAGTCTAGATCAACCAGAAGAGGTATGCATAAAAGTATTTGCCCCGAGGAAAAATCCCAGAATTCCGTCTATTTTCTGGGTTTGGAAAAGTGCAGATTTTCAAGAAAGGGAATCTTATGATATGTTAGGAATCTCTTATGATAATCATCCGCGTCTGAAACGTATTTTAATGCCCGAAAGTTGGATAGGATGGCCTTTGCGTAAAGATTATATCGCCCCCAATTTTTATGAAATACAAGATGCTCACTAAATTTTAACTAAATGATAAAAAAAAGAAAGTAATCCGCACTTCTACAACCCCAGATATTCAAGGAATATCTGTACATTCTCTTAATATCTGTACATTGTCTTATAGATTAGACAAAGTAATTGAAGTTAAACCAGACAGAATAATTGAGGTGTCATTCATATCTTATTATAGATGGGATAAATAACAAAATTCTTAAATAAGACAGGATTCTTTGAGATTCTCAAATTTGAACGATACTTATTTCGGATGAGCCAAGCCAATAGGATGAACTGAAAAAGTTCTGCATCATTAACTATGTAAGATGCACATCAACATCAATTATATATCTGGCTACGAAAAAGAAAAAGTACGCTCAAAGAAATGAAGAAAATAGAAATACCAAAGAAAATACAAAAAAATGGGCCGGATTCTATTTGTAATGTATCTGAGATGAATTTTGACTATTCCCACCTCTGAATTCCCCTAGATTAAACTTTTTGGTCTTTCAACCAACTAATTTAACCATTTGAATATTATTGAAATATGAACATTCTTTTTTGAACGCAGAAAAAAGCGAAACAAAATCGAATCATTCATTTACATACTTTAACTTTAAATACATAGAATATACATCTATTCTTTATTTATCTAGAAAGAGCATATCTCCAGACACCTAGATAAATATGTATGATGATCTAGACCACTAATCAATATGTATCTATTCCCAAAATGCATTAAAATGCATTTTGGGAATAGATACTCATACAAATGAATCATGTGCCGGGAACCAGATTTGAACTGGTGACACGAGGATTTTCAGTCCTCTGCTCTACCAGCTGAGCTATCCCGACCATTCTTGACGCATCATCCTAATTTTAGGAAATTACTGGAGTCTATGTCAACTAAATAAAAAAAAAGACTTTGTCAGTTTCAGTAGTAGTAATAATTATGTATTGTTAATTATTCATATGAGGATTCCTTGCTCAAAGATAAGATGTTCATTTGTACGTTTCTCATTATCATATAAAAACAAAATTAGACGTGTGTCATATATATTCAACTACAAATTCCAACAAGACTTGTGATTATGATAAGAAAAAGAAAAAATCCACCTGGATCCTTTTGTGAAAGAATAGACTGAATAAGACACATAACGAATTTTAACGAATTAAAAAAAGAGGATATAGATAGGATAATAAAGAATTAGAGAATTAAACGGGCTTTTGGGGATAATTAAACGGGCTTTTGGGGATAGAGGGACTTGAACCCTCACGATTTCTAAAGTCGACGGATTTTCCTCTTACTAAAAATTTCATTCGTGTCGGTATTGACATGTAGAATGGGACTCTATCTTTATTCTCGTCTGATTAATCAGTTCTTCAAAAGATCCATCAGACTATGATGGAGTGAAGGGTTTGATCAAAGAATATTCCATTTTTTTTTTCAACTTGTAATTGATTTGATTCACATCTTTCTTTTATGATAAAAATATTTACAAATAGAAGTTTGGAGTCTTCATTAATCAATTGAAATAGTATTTCAGTACATATATATATAAATAAATATATATAGATATTTATCCTTGATTCTTTCCTTTCTGAAATTTTGATATAAGGATTCCTTTCCTACTATGTAAGGAAATGTCGTCAACTCCATTTTTGAGAACAGCTTCCATTGAGTCTCTGCACCTATCCTTTTTTGATTCTCGCTTTCTGAACTTTTCTTTGTTTTCGGAAAGCAGGATTTGGCTCAGGATTGCCCATTGTGAATTCCAGGGTTTCTCTGAATTTGAAAGTTTTCACTTGGTAAGTTTCCATACCAAGGCTCAATCCAATTAAGTCCGTAGCGTCTACCAATTTCGCCATATCCCCCTTTTTTCTTTGAGATTGGGATCTCATTAGGATGTTTTTTTCATTCATATTATGAGAATTATGTCGGAACTGTTGAATTTCTTAGATACCTATTCCCATATTGAAAAAAGTTTCCTTCTATTTGTTTTATTGATTTTCTTCCATCTATATCGGATACCCATATTTGGTCGAATCAGAAATGATTCTATTATCTCTGTATTCGCAATTCAATATACACAAATATATACCACATATATATCTATTTTATATGCCCCTCATTCT